TCTGGGCCATGTCTCGTTTCAAGATTCGTCGAATATAAAACACCATTTACACCTTATACTTACTTCGATTTGATTTTCGATTCTATTTCGATGTGGTATAGACATATCATGTTCATATAAAAATAAAACTCTCTCTTTCACCGGGCCTCGAGTTCTCTCTAAAGAAAAGGCATTCCAATAAAAATTAGAAATTTTTTTATTATATTTTTTTATTTTATTTGATTTGAGTCATATTTCGATTTTAAATTCTCTATTATAATTATAATAATATATTAGATATTAGGATATATAATAATAATAGTAATAGATTTAGAATTTTATTTTAAAAATTTATTAATATTAATAAATAATTAAATAGAAAAATATATGAAAAAATGAGTATGAATATAATATTATAAAATAAATGTGGTATATTATTTATCATTAAGATCGGGGTAGATAGAGTATTATTTCTTCTATTGATTAGGTATGGAAACAGAGTGCATTTTCCTATTTATTTTATTTTATTATCTCTCCCTGTACGAAACTTAGTGGGTTGGATTCAATGCGTTGAATTGCGAGGAGCCCTTACATATAACAAGGCACGGGCTCCTATACTCAAATTCTAGATTTAGGATCAGTTCATTCTCTCTGAAACAATAAGTTGGGGTTGTTCTTACGCAAAAAAAAGTGGATAAGTCGGGGGATTCCTAAAACTCGTCTAAGTTCAAATGGATCCCCAATCTTCTTGGATAAAGTCAGCATCAGTAAATTTTTTATTTTTAATGATGGGCAGATGGGTTTGAGGATATTAGATTCGCCGGGTTCATGCCATGATTTTTACTTAAAAAAATGAACCTTCTTTGATATACCTAAATTTTATATACCTAAAGAAGGGTAGTCTCACTAACTCTTTGATCATGGGTAGGAAAACAGGAAAAATGTGTATGTATGTAATTCACCCACGAAAATTAATGAAAAAGAATGGGTTTGTTTATATGAAATTTTTAAAACGCCGATTAGTTCCATTGAAATGCATTTTTTTTTAGTTTCATGTTCCGAATGATCCCCGCGAGCGAGAATGTGGGAACGATTCTATTTTAATGGAGCAACCAACCGGCCAGCTACAAACAACAAATAATAATGAGGAAATGAAATAAAAAACTATACTATGTACAGTACAAATATAGTACAAAATACAAATAAAGTTTTTAATTAACATTAATGAAAAATTAGGGCTATACGGACTCGAACCGTAGACCTTCTCGGTAAAACAGATCAAACTTATTATTATCGAAATGATTCGAACTGTTTCAAAGACCCAACATGCATTTTTTTTGCATTGGGCTCTTTCATCAACTGATATAAATATCAGCGAGTCCGCCATCTTTTTTCTTAACAGAAAGATAATGAGATGGCTCCGCGTGCTCTGATTCTTTATTTTTATTCAGTAGCAATACCAAAGTGTTTCAAAAAAGAATTATCTTGACGTAGGTCTGCCTTCGGCCTAGATCAACCTAAGTTAAATGGAGTCTCTATCGCTCTGCCCAAAGCGTCAAATAAATATGAAACTTCATACACCTTCAAGTTCATAGGACGAAAAGAGATTCTTTGAGTTCCTTATACTCATTATGCCTAGCATTGAATGGACTGGGTATTCACCTTATCAATTATCAAATCAATGATGGGTTCTATTTGGCGCCTAAATCGGCACCTCAATTGGACCAACCAACTATTTGTCAGGCTATTGTTCTCTTGTTCCCTCGAATCCATGGAGTAAGACATCGATTTTTCACTAAGATAAATTCTGTTGATTACATGATGGACTCCTCTGAAAAAACATTGGCGCGCGTGTAAACGAGGTGCTCTACCAACTGAGCTATAGCCCTTGTGTTATTGTGTTTGTGATAAATATTTTATCATGTATATAATTTATTGTCAAGTTGAATATTGCATGATCCGACACGATAGCTCTCTGATCTGTTTCCTGCCAAGGGTGGGTATTGCTTAGAAGTAAGATTCCATCTATAATCTATCGATGTGACGGGTTCCTTTTGTTTCTCTTTATGATGATAAATGACCTACTTAACCCAGTGGTTAGAGTATTGCTTTCATACGGCAGGAGTCATTGGTTCAAATCCAATAGTAGGTAGAACTTATTAGATACCGCAGTCGATGGTATCTAATAAGTATTTCTACCCACCTTCATTTTTTTTATTTATTTTGTATCTTTTCCATACCCCACTACCCGTATTCTATATTTATTTAATATTTTTTTGTTGAATCAAAATCTGATTACACTTGATTGGATTCAATTGGCAGAATCAAAATGGGGTGTATAAACAGAACTTCTTTTTATTATTCGGACGCGGCGCCACTAGTTATGAAATTGCATTGATAGCCTCTACCCGCGTCCTAGCTCGTCTGAGAGCTAAATTTGCCTCAATTGTTTGTCTCTTGCCTTCAGCGCTACTCAAGTTAGCTTCAGCTATTTCAAGAGTTTGTTGAGCTTCTTGCGGAT